TTTTATTACCTTCATTCATAATTGCGAAAAATATTGGACGTATACTTCTATTTCAACTTCCTGAATGGTCTGAGGATTTTCAGGAATGGGATAGGGAGGTGCATGTTAAATGTACTTATAACGGTGTTCCATTATCCGAAACAGAATTTCCGAAAAATTGGTTGATAGACGGTATTCAGATAAAAATATTATTTCCTTTCTCTTTGAAACCTTGGAACAAATCGAAACTAGGATTCTCTCAGAAAGATCTAATGAAAAAGAAAAAACAAAAATCATTTTTTTGTTTTTTAACAGTTTGGGGAATGGAAGCCGAACTTCCTTTTGGTTCGCCCCAAAAACGACTTTCCTTTTTTAAACCCATTTTTACGGAATTCAAAAAAAAAATTGGAAAATTAAAAAAGAAGTATTTTCGCGTTCTAATAGTTTTCAAAGGAAAAACAAAATTACTTGGAAAACTTTCAAAAGAAGCAAAAAAATGGGTTATCAAAAGTGTTATTTTGATAACAAAAAAAATAAAAGAACTTTCAAAAGTAAATCCAATTCTATTATTTCGATTAAGAGAAGTCAAAATATATGAATCGAGAGAATTTAAAGAAGAAAAAGATTCCCTAATAAGCAATCAGATAATTCACGAATCATTGAGTCAAATTGCATCTCCGAGTTGGACAAATTCTTCATTTACAGAAAAAAAAATGAAGGATCTGGCTGATCGAACAAGTACAATTCTAAATCAAATAGAAAGAATCTCAAAAGAGAAAAAAAAAGTAACTCCAAGAATAAATAATTTTATTAGTGCTAACAAAACAAATTATAATGCTAACAGATTCGAAAAATGGCAAATATTAAAAAGAAGAAATGCTCGAATAATTTGTAAATTACCCCTTTTTTTGAAATTTTTTATTGAAAGAATATACACAGATATATTTTTATCTAGCATTAATATTCCGAAAATGAATACAGAACTTTTTCTTGAATTAATAAAAAAAATTATTGATAAATCCATTTACAATAATTCAAGAAAACAAGAAATAATTAATAAAATTAAGAAAAATCCAATTCCGTTTATTTCAAAGTCACTTGATAATATTAGTAATAGTAAAACTAATTCACATAGTTTTTATGACTTATCCTACGTATCACAAGCATATGTATTTTACAAATTATCACGAATCCAAGTTAGTAATTCGTATAAATTAAGATCTGTTCTTCACTACCAAGGAATCCCTTTTTTTCTTAAACCCGAAATAAAGGATTCTTTTGAAACGCGAGGAGTGGTTCATTCGAAATTGGGGGATAAGAAACTTCCGAGTTATGAAATGAATCAATGGAAAAACTGGTTAAGAGGACATTATCAATATCAATACAATTTATCTCAGATAAAATGGTCTAGATTAATACCAGAAAAGTGGCGAAATACGGTTCATCAGCGTCATATAGCTAAAAAGGAAATTTTAAGCAAATGGCATTCATATGAAAAAGACCAATTAATTGATTCCAAAAAACAAAAACAATTTGAAGTATATTCATTATCTAATCAAAAAGAGAATTTTCAAAAAGACTATAGGTATGATCTTTTATCATATAAATTTCTTAATTATGAAAATAAAACGGAATGCTTTTTTTATAGATCTGCGTTTCAAGGAAATAAGAACCAAGAGATTTCTTACACGTCTAAAGAGACCCTTTTTGATATACTGAGAAACATCCCTATTAATAATTATCTAAATAATAATATAGGAAGGGTCGATACTCTATATATGGAAAAAATGGCCGATAGAAAATATTTTGATTGGAAAATTCTCAATTTTTATCTTAGAAAAAAAGTCGATATTGGGGCCTGTATCATGATCGATACCAACAGGAATCAAAATACTCAAATTCTTACTAATAATTCTCAAATAATTTCTAAAAAAGATCTTTCTTATTTTATGATTCCAGAAAAAAATCCACCAAATTCTCACAAAGGGTTTTTTGATTGGATGGGAATGAATGAAAAAATGCTAAAGCATCCCATATCAAATCTGGAATCTTGGTTCTTCCCAGAATTTGTATTACTTTATAGTGTGTATAAAATGAAACCTTGGTTTATACCAAGTAAATTACTTCTTTTAAATTTGAATAGAAATGAAAATCAAAATAGTAGTGAAAATAAAAAGATCAATGAAGAGGAAAAAGGAAGTTTTTTGATAGCATCGAAAAAAAAGTATCGAAATCAAAAAGAAAAAGAACCCATAAGTCGAGGAGATCTTGGATCCGTTCTCTCACAACAAAAAGATATTGAAGAAAATTATGTAAGGTCAGACATGAAAAAAGGGAAAAAGAAAAAACAATACAAAAACAAGACGGAAGCAGAACTAGATTTCTTCCTGAAACGTTATTTGCTTTTTCAATTGAGATGGGGCGATACTTTAAATCAAAGAATGATCAATAATATCAAGGTATATTGTCTCCTGCTTAGACTCATAGATCCAAGAAAAATTACTATATCCTCGATTCACAAGAGAGAAATGAGTTTGGATATAATGCTGATTCAGAAGAATTTAACTCTTACAGAATTGATGAAAAGGGGAGTACTGATTATAGAACCCATTCGTCTGTCTGGAAAAAAAGATGGACAATTTATTATGTATCAAACCATAGGTATTTCGTTGATTCATAAGAGTAAACACCAAACTACTCAAAAATACCAAGAGCAAGGATATGTTTCTAAGAATCGTTTTGGTAAAGCTATTTCAACACATCAAAGAATAACCGAAAATAGAGATAAAAATCGTTTTGATTTGCTTGTTCCTGAAAATATTTTATCGTTTAGGCGTCGTAGAAAATTGAGAATTCTAATTTGTTTCAATTCAAAGAATAGAAATGATATAGATAGAAATCAAGTATTTTCGAACGAAAAGAACGTAAAAAACAGCACCCAAGTTTCACATGACAATAAGCACCTTGATAGAGAGAAAAATCAATTAATGAAATTCAAGCTTTTTCTTTGGCCTAATTATCGATTAGAAGATTTAGCTTGTATGAATCGTTATTGGTTTGATACGAATAACGGCAGTCGTTTCAGTATGTTAAGGGTACATCTGTATCCACGATTGAAAATTTGTGGATAATACATTTTTTCATATATCCTATACCCTACTATATACTATACTATATAGGGTATAGGGGGTATATGAAAGCAAACAAATATGCGGATCGCATGTCTTGTCTCACATTTCATTAATGTTTCAATTAGATCTCGAAATGAATCAACAGAACCTTAGAACTTTCTTCATTTTAGGTCTAAATTCAAATTCTTCGATGGAAAAAATGGACCACTCCTTTTCTATCCCTATCTAAATCCAATTTCAAATTGAATTAATTGATTTGAATTCAGAAAATTAGGAGTTCATAAAGAAATTCGGATTATATTATTGTATATTATATTATTGTATATACCACATTCAAATTAATGGCATTATTATTACTGATCGGTAAAATCCATATCTGTAAAAAGGCAAGGGGGCTTTTTTTATGGTCAAAAATGCATTCATTTCGGTTCTTTCTCAAAAAGAAAACGAAAAAAACAGAGGGTCTGTTGAATTTCAAGTATTCAGTTTCACCACTAAGATAAGGAAACTGACTTCACATTTGGAATTGCACAAAAAGGACTCTTCATCTCAGAGAGGTTTGCGAAAAATTTTGGGAAAACGTCAACGACTGCTGGCCTATTTGTCAAAAAGAAATAGAGAACGCTATAAAGAATTAATCGGTGAGTTGGATATTCGCGAGATAAAAACCCGTTAATTTGGAGCGTGATACCATTTGAGCTTAATCGTTTAAATTTTGATGAACTTCTTTTTACTTTCAGCAATGCATGGAAGAATGACTCGAGAAAAACTTATGATTGCACCAACTACAAGAAAAGACCTCATGATAGTCAATATGGGTCCTCACCACCCATCAATGCATGGTGTTCTTCGACTGATTGTTACTCTCGATGGTGAAGATGTTATTGACTGTGAACCAATATTGGGTTATTTACATAGAGGGATGGAAAAAATTGCGGAAAATCGAACAATTATACAATATTTGCCTTATGTAACGCGTTGGGATTATTTAGCTACTATGTTCACAGAAGCAATAACCGTAAATGGACCCGAACAGCTAGGCAATATTCAAGTACCTAAAAGGGCTAGCTATATCAGAGCTATTATGTTGGAATTGAGTCGTATCGCTTCCCATTTATTATGGCTTGGCCCTTTTATGGCAGATATTGGGGCGCAGACCCCCTTCTTCTATATTTTTCGAGAACGAGAATTGATATATGACCTATTCGAAGCTGCTACCGGTATGCGCATGATGCATAATTATTTTCGTATCGGAGGAGTTGCTGCTGATCTACCTCATGGCTGGATAGATAAATGTTTGGATTTTTGCGATTATTTTTTAAGCGGGGTTGCTGAATATCAAAAGCTTATTACACGAAATCCTATTTTTTTAGAACGAGTTGAAGGCGTAGGCATTATTGACACAGAAGAAGCACTAAATTGGGGTTTATCGGGGCCAATGCTGCGAGCTTCCGGAATACAATGGGATCTTCGTAAAGTTGATCGTTATGAGCGTTACGACGAATTTGACTGGGAGATTCAATGGCAAAAAGAAGGGGATTCGTTAGCTAGGTATTTAGTACGAATCAGTGAAATGACAGAATCCATAAAAATTATCCAACAAGCCCTGGAAGGAATTCCAGGGGGACCCTATGAGAATTTAGAAATCCGGCGCTTTAATAGAATAAAAGACCCTGAATGGGATGATTTTGAATATCGATTTATTAGTAAAAAACCTTCTCCAACCTTTGAATTGTCCAAGCAAGAACTTTATGTAAGAGTCGAAGCACCAAAAGGAGAATTGGGAATTTTTCTGATAGGAGATCAGAGTGTTTTTCCTTGGAGATGGAAAATCCGACCGCCGGGTTTTATCAACTTGCAAATTCTTCCACAATTAGTTAAAAGAATGAAATTGGCTGATATTATGACGATACTGGGTAGCATAGATATCATTATGGGAGAAGTTGATCGTTGAAATGATAATCGATACAACAGAAATACAAGCTATCAATTCTTTTTCCAGATTGGAATCCTTAAAAGAAGTCTATGGAATCATATGGATGCTTGGCCCTATTTTAACGCTTGTATTAGGAATCACACTAGGTGTACTAGTAATTGTTTGGTTAGAAAGAGAAATATCTGCGGGGATACAACAACGTATTGGACCCGAATGCGCCGGTCCTTTGGGAATTCTGCAAGCTCTAGCAGACGGTACAAAACTACTTTTCAAAGAGAATCTTCTTCCATCTAGAGGAGATACTCGTTTATTCAGTATCGGACCATCCATAGCAGTCATATCCATTTTACTAAGTTATTTAGTAATTCCTTTTAGCTATCGCTTTATTCTAGCTGATCTTAGTATTGGTATTTTTTTATGGATTGCCGTTTCAAGTCTTGCTCCCGTTGGACTTCTTATGTCAGGATATGGATCAAATAATAAATATTCCTTTTTAGGTGGATTAAGGGCTGCTGCTCAATCAATTAGTTATGAAATACCATTAACTCTATGTGTATTATCAATATCTCTACGTGCGATTCGGTAAGACAAAAAATTTACCCTATTTCTTTTCTTTCTAGCAAGAAAGTTAAATGAGTTTAATATCTATTTTTTTTTATTCATCGTTGGGGTTGATGAATTAAATCAGATAGTTATATGAGTGAAATAAAACGGCTTCGAAATTTGCTGTTAAAGGAATTCAATCTCATTTCCTATGTACAAGAATTAAGTGAAAATAAATATAAGCAGTCGAGACTGTTTACCCCAGGTTGATTAGTCACCATGGCTTGAAGCGGGGTTCAAAAGATCAACCATATGGGGGTTTTATTATCTATTTCCATAGATGTATTACCCTAACGAGAGATTCAAAAGATGAGTGGATGATTAGGAAGACCAAGATACACAAAGGATTAGTAATGGAGATTATGAAAATTATTCAAAAGGATATTTCTTTATAGAAAAGTAATTCAAATTGGGGCTTAAAGTTGGTAGAAATGATTAAGAAGTACTCCCCACGATTTCGATCCAGAGTATATTCCTATCCACCGATTAAGTAAATAACTATCAAGAACGAAGAAATCTTTTACTTTTGGTAATGCCCCTTTTTCTGAGAAAGGAGAATAGGAACGAAATAAAATCGAAAGACTAGAATTGCAAAAAGAAATCTTTTTATTCAGAACTATTTCGATTTTATTTAGAGAAATAAAATTCTTGTTATGTAATGCAATGTCTAATTCTTTTTCGTAATCGAAAATGATAAAATGATAGGTTGAAATATCTATGGTTGAAATATCTATGTGATATTTCTTTCAAAAGTCTTTTTTATTCAAGGATAAAGTTATTAATCAAGAAAGAAAAATGAAAATTCTTAAAAGATGAGATCAATTCAGAAGCATTTTTTTATTATAAATCTAGCAGACAGAATTCCATTGGTCTAATTCTAGGCCTTAGGATGAGAAGATAAGAGTTTGACTTTCTATCGATCCTACAAACACATTAAGATAAATAATGTTGAAAGGTCCTTAGATTTATTTGTAACCTATGAGGAGCCGTATGAGGTGAAAATCTCATGTACGGTTCTGTAATAGCGATGGGAACAGTGATGTTATCGTCGACTATGATTATCTAACAGTTTAAGTACAGTTGATATAGTTGAAGCGCAGTCAAAATATGGTTTTTGGGGATGGAATTTATGGCGTCAACCTATAGGGTTTATCGTTTTTCTAATTTCTTCTCTAGCCGAGTGCGAGAGATTGCCTTTTGATTTACCAGAAGCAGAAGAAGAATTAGTGGCAGGTTATCAAACCGAATATTCAGGTATCAAATTTGGTTTATTTTACGTTGCTTCGTATCTAAATCTACTAGTTTCTTCGTTGTTTGTAACAGTTCTTTACTTGGGGGGTTGGAATCTTCCTATTCCATACATATCCGTTCCTGGGCTTTTTGACATAAATAAAAGAAGTCAAGTTTTTGGAACAATAATCGGTATCTTTATTACATTAGCTAAAACTTATTTGTTCTTGTTCATTTCTATTGCAACAAGATGGACTTTACCGAGACTAAGAATGGACCAACTATTAAATCTTGGATGGAAATTTCTTTTACCTATTTCTCTAGGTAATCTATTATTAACAACTTCGTCCCAACTTTTTTCACTGTAAAAGAATAGTCTATTTTCACAACTTGTCTCAAACAAGAGAAAGAAAGAAGTCAAATTATTTATAGCTATTCAGATATGTTCTCTATGCTAACTCAGTTCTTGAATTCTGGTCAACAAACAATACGAGCTGCTAGGTACATTGGTCAAGGTTTCACGATTACCTTGTCCCACGCGAATCGTTTACCTGTAACTGTTCAATATCCCTACGAAAAATTGATCACATCAGAACGTTTCCGAGGCCGAATCCACTTTGA